ACTCCCATTAAGAGAAAAATGGAACCCCCCGCCGTGTACAAAATAAATTTTGTGGCTGAGTAGAGACGTTTCTTTCCTCCCCACATGGCTAGAAGTAGATAAACCGGAATTAATTCTAATTCCCACATGATGAAAAAAAGTAAAAGGTCCCGAGAAGAAAATGATCCTATTTGACCGCTGTACATTGCTAACATCAAGAAATGGAATAATCGAGAATCCCGAGTAACAGGCCAGGCCGCTAAAGTAGCTAAAGTAGTGATAAATCCTGTTAATAAAACGGGTCCTATAGACAGTCCATCTATTCCTAATTTCCAGCGGAAATCAAAAAAATTGATCCATTTATAGTCCTCTACTAGTTGGATTAACGGATCGTCCAATTCGAAATGATAACAGAATGCATAGGTTGTTAGAAGAAGTTCTAATAGGCATATACATATAGTATACCACCTAATTACCCTATTTCCTTTATGGGGAAGAAAGAAAATTAAGGAACCCGCAAATATTGGTAAAACTACAATTATTGTTAACCAAGGAAATTTGTTCGTGATAAAGACAAGATACACTTGGACCAGAAAAACCTGTGCCCAAAAATAAGATATTTTTGGGCACAGGTTTTGGCGGTAAAAAAAAAATGGACTCAAGTAGTGGTTTCTGTAACGTATTAATAAGCTATACCCATGCTTCGGGTTGTTTCATGCCATAAATAAACTCGAACACTCAAGAAATCCGTTGGGCAGGCGGATTCGCATCTCTTACAACCGACACAATCCTCTGTTCTTGGAGCGGAAGCTATTTGTTTGGCTTTACATCCGTCCCACGGTATCATTTCTAATACATCCGTGGGACAGGCTCGGACACATTGAGTACACCCGATACATGTATCATAAATCTTTACTGAATGCGACATTGGATCTATCCATTTTGAACGTGATAAAGTTTCAATCTAGTATAAATCGGTAAATTCATTATATATTTAAATACTAGTACTAGATGAATCGATGAGTTCCCGAGTTTTTTTATCTACTTCTGTATTGACAGTGCCAAACTGCTTTGATTTCTTATCTTTGTGATAACATGATCATACCTTACGTGGCAGACATGCCAATTTGAATTAATTTATTAAAATTCTATTCTAATTTATATTATAATATTACTTATTCAACAAATTTGATTGATTTATACGAGTTGATTTTCTGTTACGATAAATTGATGAAACAATAGCGAGTCCAATAGCTGCTTCGGCAGCTGCAATAGCTATAACAAAAATGGAGAAAATGGCTCCTTTTAATTGACGACTATCAAAAAAATCAGAAAATGTTACAAAATTTAGATTAACCGCATTTAATATAAGTTCAAGACACATAAGAGCCCTAACCATATTTCGACTTGTAATCAATCCATATAGACCGACAGAAAATAAATAGGCACTCAAAACAAGTACATGTTCGAGCATCATTAACCAACTCCTTATCAATCTCGATTCATTTCAATATGAACAACAATTTAACCGAAAGGGTTGACTAGAATATAACGAGTTTATATTTTATATCCAAAGTAAAATAGAAAAAGGAAATGCATGTGATAGCTCATAACAAGAATTTTCCAGTTCTAAAGAGTTATTATTGACGAGCTACAGCAATTGCGCCGATTAACGCGACTAAAAGAATTATTGAAATAAATTCAAACGGAAGAAAAAAATCTGTTGATAAATGAATCCCAATTCGTTGACTATTACTTATAAGATCTTGCTCTAGAATTTGATTTGCTTTTGTAGTCCAAATAATCCCGTACCATGACGTATCTGGAATAGTAGTAATTAGTGAAACAAAAATACTTGTACAGACCACGGACGTTACTCCATCTCCCACGGTCCAAAGATGGAAATCTTTGGAATATTCTGAACCATTTATGAACATCACAGCAAAAATGATTAAAACATTTATGGCTCCTACGTAAATAAGTAGCTGCGCAGCAGCGACAAAATGGGAGTTCGATAGAATATAGAATAAAGATATACAAACAAAAACAAATCCCAACGAAAAGGCAGAATAAATGGGATTGGGAAGTAATACTACTCCCAAACCCCCTAATATAAGACCCAATCCCAGAAAGACTAAAATAAAATCGTGTATTAGTCCAGGTAAATCCATTATATATAAAATAAGAGATAAATAAATCAAAATCTTTCATAACTTTATTGACCCGGTCAGGAAAAGGAGGTAACTCTACTTTTTATAATAGTTCTTAATTCTTAAATTTTAAAAATTAGATTTTCACGGATATGGATTTATGTAGATACAGTTGTTGGCCTAATCTATCCTAATCTATTGAGTAATTTGAATCTATATATTTTCAAATCCTCAATATAGACATAGAAGTCTATTTTAAATATAAATTAAAACACGATTCTCGCCTCCTAATCAAGATAATTGTGAATATAATTGTAGTTATTCATCAAACAAAAAACCTCATTCTTTTAGATCAAAATGAGTTTTTAAGT